TGTGTCTACTATTTAGGCAGAATACCGTCACCCAGCGTTACTAAGAAACTGAAAGAAACCTCAGAAACGGAAGAAAGGGGGGAAAGCGAGGAAGAAACAGATGTAGAAATAGAACCAACTTCCAAAACGAAGGAGACTAAAGAGGAACAAGAGGGATCCACTGAAGAAGATCCTTCTCCTTCCCTTTTTTCGGAAGAAAAGGAGGATCCGGACAAAATCGATGAAACAGAAGAGATCCGAGTGAATGGAACGGAAAAAACAAAGGATGAATTCCACTTTCACTTTAAAGAGACATTCTATAAAAATAGCCGAGTTTATGAAACTTCTGATCTAGATGGGAATCACGAAAATTCGAAGTTAGAAATCCTTAAAAACAAAGAAGATCCTTTCTTCTGGTTTGAAAAACTTCTTGTGATTGGTCTTTTCGACTATAAACGATGGACTCGTCCATTGCGGTATATAAAAAATGAGCGATTTGAAAATGCTGTAAGAAATGAAATGTCACAATATTTTTTTTACACATGTCGAAGTGATGGAAAACAAAAAATCTCTTTTATGTATACACCGAGTTTATCAACTTTTTTGGAAATGATACAAAGAAAGATGTCTTTGTACACAACCGAAAACCCTTCCTCTTATGAACTAGATAATCAGTGGGTTTATACGAATGAACAAAACGAAAACAAGCTCAGCAACGAGTTTATAAGTCGAATAGAGGCTATAGATAAGGGATCTCTTCCTCTGGATGTAGTACTCGAAAAAAAAACTAGATTGTGTAATGATGAAACTAAAAAAGAATACTTGCCTAAAAAGTATGATCCTTTCTCGAACGGGCCTTATCGTGGAATAATCCATTTTGTTTTTTCCCCTTCAATCATAAATAAAATTCCCATCGGAAATTCCATCGGAACTCTTTGGATAAATAAGATCCACGAGATCCTTATTGCTACTAGTTATCGAGAATTTGAAAAAAGAATAGCTGCATTTGATCGAAAATCAATACCAACGGAAATTCGTAATGGTAATTTCTTTAATTTTATTAGTGAATTTGCTGTAAAATCACCATGCTCAATAAAAATATGGATACATAGGATAAATACAAGAAAAGATAAGAAGAGATGCGCCCCCCCCCTACATACTTTATAACCTCTCCTAGAAAGAAACTGATAATACCAATACCATTAGTAATTCCATCAATTATTCGTCTATCAAAAAAATGTGTTAATTTAGCTAATCCTCTTATACCTTTAGTGAAAGATGTTGCATAAAAATCATCTATGTAACCACGATTATATGACCAACCATATATCACATTTATTATTTTGTCCCCAAAACTCCTATTCGGCGCCTTTTTAACAACTGAATTAATTAAGTTCAAATTTTGTAAAGATGAATAAACAGGCTTATATAAAATGGATGCTATAAGTATTCCAAAAGAGGCTATACTGACTGAAAAAATTGCATTTCTCAAAAATTCATACCAATCCACAGAATTGGTCAAAAAGGGGTTTATAGACGTGGTTAACCATTTAGATAATAGATTAAAATACTCTCCTTCGTGACGGAAAGGAATTCCTATGGCTCCAACAAACAAAGTAAATAGGACCAATACAAGCAGAGAGAATAGCATAGTATTATCCGATTCATGGGGATATAAAAAATTTGTCTTATTCCAATTCCAAGTTTCAAAGTGAGTAATAAAGGGTTGGTTTATTTTTTTTAGATTATTACCAATTTGGTATGTCTTTTTCGAAAAAAAATAATTCCTTTCATTATTATTCATTGTTAATAACGTTAATAAACTCCATTTTTTTTTACTCGCTTTTGTACCTTCTTTCCCCCATAGAGATATTGAATGGAACGAGCTCATTTTTTTACCACTGTAATTTTGAAAATTCATGTTTAAATGCCCTTCAAAAGTAAGTAAATAAATCCGAAACATATAAAATGCAGTTAACCCGGCTGTGGAACAAGCTATTATTGCGAAAATCGGCGAATATAACCAAGTCTCATTAAGAATTTCATCTTTGGACCAAAAACAAGCAAGTGGTGGAATACCACAAAGAGAAAGTGTACCTAATAAAAAAGCCGTTTTTGTAATTGGCACATATTTTGTTAAACCGCCCATAAGAACCATATTCTGACTTTTATCTGGAGAATATCCAACGATAGCTTCCATTGAATGAATAATGGATCCGGATCCTAAAAACAATAATGCTTTCGAATAAGCATGAGTAATCAAATGAAATAAGGCAGCTCGATACGAGCCCATGCCTAAAGCTAACATCATATAACCCAATTGAGACATTGTAGAATAGGCTAAACTTCTCTTAATATCTTTTTGAGCAAGAGCTAAAGTAGCTCCTAATAGTACTGTTAGTATACTTATTAAAGATATTAGATTCATTATGTAAGGTATAACTATAAAAAGAGGAAGAAGCCGAGCAACAAGAAAAATGCCCGCTGCTACCATCGTAGCAGCATGGATAAGAGCCGAAATAGGGGTAGGCCCCTCCATGGCATCGGGTAGCCATACATGAAGAGGGAATTGCGCAGATTTAGCAACTGCACCGGAAAATAATAGAAAAGCACACAAAGTAACAAATAAAAAATTTAAATCATTATTATAACTTAAGTTATTAAATATTTCGAACAAATCCCGAAATTCAAAACTACCTGTTATCCAATAAAGACCCAAAATTCCTAAGAATAAACCAAAATCCCCTATCCTATTAGTTACAAAAGCTTTTTGACAAGCATTTGCCGCAAGAGGTCGTGTGAACCAAAAACCTATTAATAGATAAGAACACATTCCAACCAATTCCCAAAAAATATAAATTTGTATCAAATTAGAACTAGTAACCAATCCCAACATGGAAGTATTGAAAAAACTAATATAAGCAAAAAATCTTACATATCCTTGATCATGAGACATATAATTATCACTATAAATAAGAACAATAATTCCAACAGTAGTGATTAATATTAACATAATAGAAGTAAGTGGGTCAATCAAGTGTCCGAACTCTAAAGAAAAATCATTATTGATAGTCCAAGACCCCATATATTGATAGATGGAATTGCTATTTATTTGCCCAATAGCCAGATCAGCCGAAAAAAGCAGAAGTATACTAAATAAGAAAACACTAGGAAAAGCCCACATACGACGAATACTTTTGGTTGCTGTCGGAAAAAGGAGAAGCCCTACTCCTATTAACACAGGAACTGGAAGTGGAACCAAAGGTATGATCCATGCGTATGGATATGTATGTTCCATAAACCCCCCCCCTTTTTATTATTAATTAATTGTTTCCGATTCACCAGATCTTATTTCTTTTATAAAGAGCTCAATAAAAAAAATTAAGATATGCAAGACCTCATTTTTATATTTTTAATTATTCTGATTCTTTACCCAATCCGTCAAATATGCAAATGAAGAAGTTACAATTGATCAAATGATATAACCGTTACTAGTGAAAAGTTAATACTTAATTATTAAATTATTAAGATTAAGTAAGATCTTTATGCAGATATATAAAATGCAAATTTTAATTATTTTTATAAATTAAAAATTGTACCAAATAAGAGTACTTAATTTTGATATGAATCATAGGAACTACCAAGGTCAATAACTTCACCCAAGAAAAAGGAACCATTAATTAGTTTTTTATTCCGAATCATTAACGGGTTAATTGTAGAATATAATTCTAGAACTTATTTATTGTCTTCCATTCCATTTCAATAAAATATATATAGTTTTATAGATGTATTCTCTCTTTTAGCTTGACCCATTAAACGAATAAAAACGTGAATCTTTGTTTTTATTCGTTTTTGGATTTATTTCTTATTTGTTAACTTTTTGATATATTTTATTTAAAATTATTAGAAGCACGCCGAAAATAAACCAAAGAATCCTTTTCTTTTTTTATTGTTTAGTTTATCGGATTTCCTTGGTACATTTTATATTATAGTTTGAATACACGGCTATTAACGGCATCCATTACTATATAGTATAATATTCTTTGTTCTTCCGGATAGTTTATTTGATGTATTTATTATGTTATGTACTATAAATATAAAATAAATATTTTATGTGATTTTCACAGATAGGGATCCATAATTTTGTTTTTTATACCAGTAGTATCATCTATAAAATAGATAGATAGATGTCTTTCACATCCAACTATAGCAATGAGTAGTAATCTCTTAATTTTGAATGGCAGTCCCCAAAAAACGTACTTCTATGTCAAAAAAACGTATTCGTAAAAATTATTGGAAAAAAAAGGGATATTGGGCAGCATTAAAAGCCCTTTCATTATCAAAATCTCTTTCGACCGGAAATTCAAAAAGTTTTTTTGTGCCGACAAATAAATAAAAAAACTTTGGAATAATCTGAATCGGAACTGACTCAAAAATGAGTTCGTTTTTTGTTATATGTTCTATATAATTCACAGCCTACTCTTTTGAACTGATCAATAAGAAATAGCACTTTTTTTTTATTTATGTTATTTATTATTTAGATAAGAATTATTAAAGTTTAAAAATAAAAAATGGTACCTTAGTTCTGTTACCAAAAAGTGAGAAAGGACGTTTTTTAGTTCTATCTCTAGATAGTTCTTCCCTCTATCTAGGGATAGAACTATCTAGTTATAACAATTCGATTCCAACAGAGGATAAACTACGCGAGAGCTTATTGTTAAGTTAAATATAACAAGTTAAATATAACGGAACATGAGAAGTACTATTATTGAACGTTCAAATACCTATTTAAATGGGTTTGTATTCGTGAATTTGAATCTTTCCTAAACATGAATTGACTACTTAAATCTCGACGCTTGAGTATGAATAAGTTATTATGATTTCGAACAAGCCGCTATGGTGAAATCGGTAGACACGCTGCTCTTAGGAAGCAGTGCTAGAGCATCTCGGTTCGAGTCCGAGTGGCGGCATGGGATCTTCTAAAAGAGATAGAATAAGTCCTATATATAAGTAATGAAATT